AGATGTTTCGGCTTATATTCCTACGAATGTAATTTCAATTACGGATGGCCAAATATTTTTATCTGCCGATCTATTCAATGCGGGAATACGACCTGCTATTAATGTGGGTCTCTCCGTTTCCAGGGTGGGGTCTGCTGCTCAAATTAAAGCCATGAAAAAAGTAGTTGGCCAATTAAAATTGGACTTGGCACAATTGACCGAATTAGAAACTTTTGCACAATTTGCTTCTGATCTCGATAAAGGTACTCAGAATCAATTGGCAAGAGGGCGACGATTACGTGAATTACTTAAACAATCCCAATCTAAACCACTGGCGGTGGAAGAACAGATAATGACTATTTATACCGGAACAAATGGTTACCTTGATTCATTAGAAATTGCCCAGGTAAATCCCTTTCTTGATAAGTTACGTAACTATTTGAAAGAAGATAAACCACAGTTTCAAGAAATAATATCTTCTACCAAGACATTTACCGAAGAAGCAGAAGATATTTTGAAAAAAGCTATTCAAAAACAGATGGCGCTCCAGTAACAGGGAGCATACAAAAAATGGCGCACGCCAATTACTAATCAATCGTCGCGGATTTAAATCATTCACAATCTCAAAAAAGCGATACAAAAACTTGCGTCCAATAGGATTTGAACCTATACCAAAGGTTTAGAAGACCTCTGTCCTATCCATTAGACAATGGACGCTTTTCAGTGTGATTTTTGGGGTTGTGACTTTAGTGCATTGGATATAAAGAAAAATCTAAGAATAGATATTCTTTTTCGAGAGAATGCTAGCAATTGTATTTTCTATGATGTATGATGGATTTCTTCATCAAAAAAAATCGACTTAATAATAGAAGATATAGAGCGGGTAGCGGGAATCGAACCCGCATCGGTAGCTTGGAAGGCTAGGGGTTATAGTCGACGTCAATGTCGCAGTTTGAACGTCTCTAATTCAAAACCGAACATGAAACTTTGGTTTCATTCGGCTCCTTTATGGAAGATGGAAAAATTCCTAGATCGAAGATAAGATATGAACCCACTTCAAAAAAATCTACCCATATCATCTATGTCAGCTTTTTGTCTGAATACATTCAAAATGATTCGCTTGCTAGATGATCCCGCTAGAAGAAGGTGATTCTAACAATCTTTCTAGTTACTTCGTTCTCTATTTCTATTTGTTTTAAAGGGGCCCAATAGGAAAAAATTTTGTTTCCACCGAGCTAAAATAATAGGGCGATGTCTCTAGTAAACTAAAGTCATCATTTACGAGCTATTTTGCTTGCATTTTTTCTCGAAAAATCAAAAAAAGTTGAAGATTTAGTTACGATTAGAACAATCCTTTTCTATCTTCATCCATAGACCTTTTACTTAATACTCAGTCAATTGGAAGTTGATCCACTTTCCCAATTTTGTTTCGCAAGTTCAGAATCCAATGCATTTTTCAGTAAACTGTGGACAGAACTCGCGAGAATTGCTTTTGTCCCCGAATGGAGTATTTAGAGGGAAAGGATGAAATTCCTTTTAGAAATAAAGTTTTTGGTCGGAATATGAAGGAAACCGAATGACCCCTTAACTATTAAGGAGGTTCATAGAACGAATCACACTTTTACCACTAAACTATACCCGCTACAATCACATTATTGTATACAAATGGGCCTTTTGTCAAGCTAAGATCATAAAAAACATGAAAATGAGAGGGATAACGTTTTGTACAAGGGTTTTGAATTTGATGAGATTTGGAGAAGAGGGCTTATGTAAAATATCAAAGCCGATCCTTTCTTGTGCGCGAAGAGTGTTGCTAGATCCAACCCGCTCAAAGTATAACCCAAAATGGAGTGTCTAAAGTTTCATTTTTGTTATTCGAGAAAAAGCAGTCAAGTAACTAAAAATGGAAGACAAATGAATCCGAGGGGTACTTTTGATAGACTAGGGCGATCAAGTTATCGAGTAAGGATGGAAATAGTCCTTTTTCTTTTTGCTCTGGCTTGGAATAAAGCCAAAAATCTAGTAAGTTTTTTTGTTGTCAAATAAGAGAAATTTCGCTAGAATTTGATGGAATCAAAAAAGGCCCGGTTGGATAATGACCTGGCTAGGGAAACAAAAGGTCCTTTCGAAGAAAATCAAAGCAAGGAAGCCCTCGTTCTTTATCTTTCGTTTTCTTTAGATTAGATTTTTACTTTAGCGAAAAAGAAGCATTAAGCAAAGTTTTACATATCTTGAGAATCAAAATAAAGAAGGAGAAAGAAAGACGGTTTTCAAAATGTTTTTCATATGGAATCTAACATATTAATAATTATAATTATCTTTTTCAATAGGGAGGGATGGCTGAGTGGACGAAAGCGGCGGATTGCTAATCCGTTGTACGAGTTATTCGTACCGAGGGTTCGAATCCCTCTCTTTCCGTTTTCGTCGATGACTTTATATTTTCTTTTCTTTATTTATATTTTCTTTCAAAGTTCACAAACCCCGTTTTCCTAGTTAAATGTGTGGAATACCTAAAAAATCTTAAGAAAATACAAAAATAGAGATAGACAAAATAAAAAACCTTTATTCTTCACGTCCCGGATTACGTCCTGGATCATTAGATAGGAATCCAAAGATGAAGAGAGAAATAAAGAATATTACTACTGTGTAAACGAAAAGTTTGAGCGTAAGCATTACACAATCTCCAAGAGCCTTTTTGGAAAAACGAGAAAAGAGAATAGATCGTCCATTTTTCTACCCCATATTCTCTTTTGACACCAAGAAATGGAGTGCTTTTTCGAACTCGAAATTAAATCTATCGGGTCAAATAAGAGTCTTTGATTTCCCAAGATGACTTCATGCCCATAATCAGGGACCCTACTTCGGCAGAAAATCACATAGTCTTTAAGGTCTTGCACTGGAAAAAGGGGAATGTAGCGAGCCAGATTTAATTTATCGCAGCGATCCCAGAATTTCAATGTTTGCATCAAAAAGTAATGTGGTAAAGACTTATTTGATCTTATCAAGCGTTAGAAATTTTTTTCGAAGAAATCATGTATTTTCTAGGAGAGTCTAGGATAGTAGTTTTTAGCTTATCGAAAACTTACAGCAGCTTGCCAAACAAAGGCTAAAAGAAAAAAGAACAGGGGTATGACTGGCATTATATCTATAATTGGATTTAAAAAAGCATAGGCTTCGGGCAATTTGGCAAAGAAAAGACTAGTTGGATAAAGAGCAGAATTAAGACAGATACCGATCAAACTAAAGAGCTTAAGCATAGCAGAATTGTTTTCGTGGCGATAATTGCAATTTGATTGAGTTCTTGAGATAAAGAAAACAGAAGAAAGTAAGGCAAACAAAAAAATCCTTCTTTTTCTTTGAACCGGCCCAATCAAAAATCTTCAAATTCTCAAAGGCGAATAGAAGAAATCATATTTTCATCTACTATTTTAATTACATTCTATCTAATGATCAATAAATTCAGCCCAATTCTATACCTACACGGGTCAAATTCCTAGCACAAACCTAGAATCGATATAATTTGATTCTTTCGTCTCTATAATCTCTTAGCAATCACTATAATGTGGATTATCTCAATAAAATCAACGTGACATGGCTATATAACTTGACACGAGATCTTTTTTGTACTATATATTGATATTGAATTGTAGAGGCAGAACTAATAAAATCATTTTCGATGGGACCCAAAAGAAAAGATGAGAACAGATTTTTTCGGATAGCAATAAGTCTCGACTAAATTCAATAGTGCCGGGAGAAATAAAAGACAAGTTGGAAAGGACATCAAAGTGAGATCGTAATCTCAAAAGGGGATATGGCGAAATTGGTAGACGCTACGGACTTAATTGGATTGAGCCTTGGTAGGGAAACTTACTAAGTGATAACTTTCAAATTCAGAGAAACCCGGGAATTAACAAAAACGGGCAATCCTGAGCCAAATCCCGCTTTCTGAAAACAAGGTTCAAAAAGTGAAAATCAAAAAGGATAGGTGCAGAGACTCAATGGAAGCTGTTCTAACAAATGGAGTTGATTGTCTTACGTTGGGAAAGGAATCTTTCTCTTGAAACTTCCGAAAGCGTGAAGGATAACCCGAAAATATCAAATGATTAATGCCGACTCGAATCTGTATTTTTTCTATGAAAAATGGAAAAATTCTTGTGAATCGATTCAGATTGAAGAATGAAGCGACAAATGGGTCACTCCAGAGTCTGATAAATCTTTTTAAGAATGAAGTTATTGGACGAGAATAAAGATAGAGTCCCATTCTACATGCCAATATTGGCAACAATGCAATTTATAGTAAGAGGAAAATCCGTCGATTTTAGAAATCGTGAGGGTTCAAATCCCTCTATCCCCAAAGAGTCCATTGCGCTGCCTAACGCGTGACTCTACCCTTTGCTGGTAGCGCTTCCAAATTCCTTCTCTTGCCCATTTACCTACGCTGTTTACAAAACGCTCCGCGCAGAACGTTTTTTCTCTTCTCAAGAGTTTAGAGTTATACCTGTACAAATGAACATCTTGGAGCAAGGAATCCCCATTTGAATGGTTCATAATGGGGATTTTTATTCATCCCGAAACTTACTAAGCTGTTCGTTTGCCGATCCAATAAATTCCGGGAACTGGACGATACTTTCCAATATCTTTTCAATGGACATATCCACAACTTCTCTAGTAAACTGAGGATACAGTATGGGAAATAGTCGGGATAGCTCAGCTGGTAGAGCAGAGGACTGAAAATCCTCGTGTCACCAGTTCAAATCTGGTTCCTGACACAAAATGCGTTTGGCTGAGCCTCTAGCGAAAATGCAAAATTCTTAGTAATTAGTAAAAAGAGATTGTAATGCAAATTTTTTCTATTTCAATCGATTTCTATCTTATTTTATTCTGCCTCGCAGAAATAAAAAAATACCGAACGATTTATATGACCAAAAATAAAATTAATAGAGACGACAATCTTTTTCGTCTTTTGGGGGAGCTGGAACCTAATTCGTACTTGGCCCGACTTTCCCTTAGATATCGTTTAAGGTGGGGGCTTGAAAAAAATTCCTTGTTTGACGACCTCTCTTCAAAAGATGCTTAAATGCACGTGCAATGGTGTCAAACAAGGAATTTGCTTGAGAAAATAGCCCTTCTGTATCGGTTGAAAAGGTGTGACGGAGCTGTTCATAAGGGCCTGTCCGGGAGGGATTTTGCAGCCGTCTTCCACCTTGCCCAAGTGGAAGCCACCAACTTAATCGATCGAAATTTAGAACTACTTTCGAAAACTCCGATGGCTTGTCAAACGGCAAAAATTGCCGTTGCCTTCCGATCGATCAAGGCCTTTTACCAAGCAAATCCGGACGAGTTCAGATATACAGCGGAGCTGGGATATTGGCCGGGTGCTCTTGAACGTTTAGGACAACTCGAACAAGAGGAAAATTCATAGTCCGATTAAGAACACGGATTTTCAGAACTCTATTTATTATTTACTCGATAGTCTATTATAATAGACTATCGAGTAAATAATAATAAGAGGTACAAATAGTAACTCGAGGTACACATTCTATGACAATTCTTAACTTTCCCTCTGTTTTGGTACCTTTAGTAGGCCTAGTATTTCCGGCAATCACAATGGCGTCTTTATTTCTTTATGTTCAAAAAAATAAGATTGTTTAGAAGCGATTGAAAAAAATATCATTTGTTTGGTATAATGCCAATAGTAGTGAACGAGGGTATAAGCGGCTTCCGTCGAAAAACGCTTACAGAACCATGTTATATGGGTAAATGGAGTATGGGGATGGGTCGTACGCAGGATATGTTATTAGTTTAGATCGAATCAATTTTATGAATTATTCCTTAAATGAATTACTTGTAAAAACTCCGCTGAAACTCGTGCTAATTGATGCGAGTTACTTCGGAAATAGAATCAAATTCATTTTGAATATTCTCTCAATTCCAAGAAACTGCAACCGGAGCAAGTATGAATTGTCAATCAGAACATATATGGATCGAACCTATAAAGGGATCTCGAAAAACAAGTAATTTCTGCTGGACTCTTATCCTTTTTTTAGGTTCATTAGGATTTTTGTTGGTTGGAACTTCCAGTTATCTTGGGAGAACTTGGATATCTTTATTTCCGTTTCAGCAAATTGTTTTTGTTCCACAAGGAATTGTGATGTCTTTCTATGGGATCGCGGGTCTTTTTATTAGCTCCTATTTGTGGTGCACAATTTCTTGGAATGTAGGTAGTGGTTATGATCGATTCGATCGAAACGAAGGAATCGTGTGTATCTTTCGTTGGGGATTTCCCGGTAAAAATAGGCGTATCTTTCTCCAATTCCTTATAAAAGATATTCAATCCGTCCGAATAGAAGTTACAGAGGGTTTTTATGCTCGGCGTGTCCTTTATATGGATATCCGAGGACAGGGAGCCCTTCCATTGACTCGTACTGATGAGAATTTGACTGCGTGGGAAATGGAACAAAAAGCTGCGAAATTGGCCTATTTCTTGCGTGTACCCATTGAAGTCTTTTGAGAACTGTGAGAAAATTGCTCAGCAGTAGGGAAAAACTCACGAATCCTCTGTTTCGATCTCGAATTTCTAGAAGAGAATTAAACTGGGGTTTATTTCGAACATGGCTTCGAGCTAAAGTTGGCACATAAGGGAGAAGCAGAAAACAAAAAGCTTTTTATTTTTGGGTCGTTTTTTATAGGTAGGGAAATCTACCTAATTCAATTTAATACTAACAAGAAGTAACAAATTGAAATAATAGATTTCTCTCAGACACAATCATTTAGAAAAACTTTCCCCCTTTCTATCTTTCTATTTTATAGAACTCGTGTGTAAGCGCAATATTAGAGGGCCTCGAGTCGACGGATTTAGTAACAATTTATAGACGAAAAAATGGCAAAAAAGAAAGCATTCATTCCTCTTTTATATCTTGCATCTATAGTCTTTTTGCCCCGGGCTATTTTTCTCTTATTTAATAAAAGTATAGAATCTTGGGTTAGTAATTGGTGGAATATTGGGCAATCCGAAACTTTTTTGAAGGAGATTGAAGAAAAGAGTATTCTCGAAAAATTCATAGAATTCGACGAACTTCTCCTCTTGCGCGAAATGCTCAAGGACTACGCGGAAACACCTCTCCAAAACCTTCTACAGAACGAAACAATCCAATTAATCAAGACGCACAACGAGGATCGTATTCATACGATTTTGTACTTCTCGACAAATTTAATCTCTGTCCTTATTTTAAGTAGTTATTCTATTTTGGGCAATAAAGAACTTGGGATTCTTAACTCGTGGACTCAGGAATTCCTATATAACTTAAGTGACACAACAAAAGCGCTGTTTATTCTTTTCTTCGCCGATTTATGTCTCGGATTTCATTCGACCCGCGGTTGGGAACTCCTAATTAGCTCTGTCTACAAAGATTTTGGAGTTCTTCCTAATGACCAAATGATATCTTGGCTTGTTTGTATTCTTCCAGTCATTCTCGATAGCATTTTTAAATATTGGGTTTTCTATTATTTAAATCGTCTATCTCCGTCACTTGTAGTGATTTATCATTCCATAAGTGAAAAATGATCTCTGAATAGGAAATTCCTCAACTTTGAATGTTTTTGACTTTGTAGTTGTAGATAAGGACAATAGTGCAACTCGTCCTTACTTTTTCCATTTCGATTTCGATGAACCCGGAGGATGGATCCTATATTTTATTCCCAGAACAATAGTCCAGTCAATAGCAAAATCGTGGATAGGAAACTCGATAAGTAACCTACTCAATTTATTGTAGAAATTTCCGTATCAATGATTGGACCATGCAAACTAGCAATACTTTTTCTTGGCTAAAGGAACGGATTACGCGATCCATTTCCGTATCGCTCATGCTATATACGCTAACTCGGACATCTATTTCAAGTGCCTATCCCATTTTTGCCCAGCAGGGTTATGAAAATCCGCGCGAAGCGACCGGCCGTATTGTATGTGCCAATTGTCATTTAGCTAATAAGCCTGTGGAGATTGAGGTTCCACAATCGGTACTTCCGGATACTGTATTTGAGGCCGTTGTTCGAATTCCTTATGATATGCAACTGAAACAAGTTCTTGCTAATGGTAAAAAGGGCACTTTGAATGTCGGGGCTGTTCTTATTTTACCAGAGGGGTTTGAATTAGCCCCTCCCAATCGTATTTCCCCCGAGATAAAAGAAAAGGTAGGCAATCTGTCTTTTCAGAGCTACCGCCCGAATAAAAAAAATATTCTTGTCATAGGCCCTGTTCCCGGTCAGAACTATAGTGAAATCACGTTTCCTATTCTTTCTCCAGACCCCGCTACTAACAAAGAGAGTCACTTCTTAAAATATCCTATATATGTCGGCGGAAACAGGGGACGAGGTCAGATTTATCCCGACGGGAGCAAGAGTAACAATACAGTTTATAATGCTACAGCAGCCGGTATCGTAAGTAAAATAATACGAAAAGAAAAGGGAGGATACGAAGTAACCATAACGGATGCATCGGATAGCCGTTTAGTGGTTGATATTATTCCTCCCGGGCCGGAACTTCTCGTTTCAGAAGGTGAATCTATCAAATTGGATCAACCGTTGACGAGTAATCCGAATGTGGGCGGATTTGGTCAAGGAGATGCCGAAATTGTACTTCAAGATCTATTCCGTGTCCGAGGTCTTTTGCTCTTCTTGGCCGCTGTTATTTTGGCGCAAATCTTTTTGGTTCTGAAAAAGAAGCAGTTCGAGAAGGTTCAATTGTCTGAAATGAATTTCTAGACTCGCAAAATTTGCAATATCAAGTTCGTAAAAAACCTCAAACTCATTTTATCCCCGAGCGATGAACAAATGACATCCTAAAAAAACCTTAGCTTGTTTATCCTTTTTCTATGAGATGACAGCAAGTCCGTCTACTGCATTCCAAATCCTAGTATGTAGATTGTGAGACTGTTTGACTTGCCCCCGCCTTTCTTGGTTTTTTTATCCAAATTGGGGCGGTGCGACTAGCTGACTATTCTCAGATTTGCATGTCTGAAAATGCATCAATATCAAGCGTTTTTTATTCATTCAATTCGGCTAGATACTAATCAGTACGCGCGAAATTGCAGAAAAAATGAGGAGAGCAAATAATTTGAGGCGAAATTCTTCGTCTTTCTCGTCTTTGACACAAGAAAAGGAACCCCTTTTTTGTGTCGAAATAAGACTGATTCTGCTCGTCAAAGATTTCTAGTCTTCGTTTATCTTTCTTGAGGTGTATCGGAACATTTTTTCGATTTCTATTTATTACGTCTCTACTTATTCGCTAATTCTAAAATTTCGAATCGACTCAAGTGGTGGACCAAGAAAAAAGAGGGGTGCATTTTTGGAGTAAATAGAACTTCGTCAATGAACGTCGAATAAATAACGTGGGATGAACTACTATAATTAATAAAATAAAGGTTAATTCGTATAGAAAGAGGTTGATGAAATAGAATCGATTGACTCTATCGAACTATATTATTACGTATTAATAGATATCGAGCAAGAGGTATTCGAAATCAATCGGCGCCATTCCTTTTTTCAAAAAGCATCGGCGGAAAAAATAGCCTGGAGCCCTTTGAAACAGCAGAAAACTATTAGACTTCGAACTCATAAGAACTCAACGGGATTCCCTTCTTGTCTCAGTTGAGGCCCGTTGAGTTCTTACGCTTTCATGTCGACAACTCAATTCATCGGGTTATCACAGCGATGACCCCAATCCAGAATATGAACCATAAAAGAAAATACCTAGTAAACCGATCACAAGAATACCAGTTACAGTACCTATTATCCAAAGAGGAATCCTTCCAGTCGTATCGGCCATTTACCCCAATTCCCTCCCCATTTGATCAAGTGGTCATGCTAGAGACATAAACAGTCATGGATAATTATGAGATGAGATCCTTCCGAGTGGGCGAAGAGAGAGAATACCTAGAACGATTCTTCTATTTTTTCTCTTTCATTTTCTTAATTGAAGAAATAATTGGAAAATAAAACAGCAAGTACAAAAATGAGTAATAACCCCCAGTAGAGGCTGGTACGATTCAATTCAACATTTTGTTCGTTCGGGTTTGATTGTGTCATAGCTCTATAATTCGGATTAGATTTATCGTTGGATGAACTGCATTGCGGATATTGAGCCCAAAAAAGAAACAGTAGGTACAGCTAGGCCATGAACAGCCAACCATCGCACTGTAAAAATTGGATAGGTTCGATCTATGGTCATTGGGGCCTCCTAAAAAGATCTATTAAATTCATCGAGTTGTTCCAAAGGATCAAAACGGCCGGTGATTACTGGAATTCCTTGTCGGTTTTCTGTAAAATACTCATTTGGCCGAGGGCTTCCAAACACATCATAAGCTAAACCGGTGCTGACGAATAACCAACCCGCAATGAATAGAGAAGGTATAGTAATGCTATGAATGACCCAGTAGCGAATACTAGTAATAATATCAGCAAAAGAACGTTCTCCTGTGCTTCCAGACATGCCAAGCTCCACATATTCTTATACAGTCAAAAGGTATCGAGTCCGTAAAAGATCAGATCAGCAAATGGAAATTTACCAAAAAAATCTTTGTGAGATCGCCAATATTGTACCGAAGGTTTCTTTAGAGTATACCGAATCAGTATAGCTGTCCGTCTTCTGACACAGCAACGCATTTTTCATTTGTATTGGACGGAATTGCTAAAGAATTTCTTCCCTCTTTGCCTTTTTGTTTGTCGACTCCACCATTCAATTCAATAGGAAATTTAGTAAACTCGTCTCTTGTTCTCCATTATGGGTTTGGGGCTAGAAACCAACGATCTGGGAAAATATGAATATAACACCCTGGTTTGTAAGAATTCATGAAAGAGATTATCCTCTTCCCAGAATTGTAAGTAGATGCGAGATCGAGACCTCTTCTTTTTCATAGTTGTAGAAGTGGTTTTTCTTGGACTCCCCTTTGCTTTTTAAGGAATGAAATTAATTAGTCGCAAAGAACGAAAACCACAAATGAAAAATTGTAAGCACTAATGGTGCTACACGTCTTGTTGGATTCGATCGAACTCTCCCGATTCGGTTTTGACCTAACTAGAAAGATGCGGCTTTATATTTATAATAGAATGACAGATAACAGATCGAACCTCTAAAGCAAAAGCTAATAAAAATGACTAGTCTTGGACTAGTACGGTGTGAATGAACTTATATAAAAAATTTCCTCCGTAACGTAATAGGTTAAAAGTTTGCTAAGATTGCGCTTTACTCAAAATAAAAAAGAGATTAGATAAAGTGAAAGAAATCGAAAAACTTTTCGAACTTTGTTCCGTAATGCTTCAAAAAGAGTTTCCGTTTTTGAAGTTAGACCAGTTCGTAGTCTTCCTTTCTAAATTGAATTCATAATTGACTCAAAAGTTGCTCAATCAACCCCTTGATTGCAAGCACAGAATGTGTTGATGTTGTAGATGATAAATCCATTTTTATATGCTTGTCACTTTCTCGTTGTTCGTATTGTCTATAATACTAGATGACTCAAAAACTTCCAATTGGGATTTGTATTTCTCTCCTTTTTGGATTTGGCACAAATGAAAACTTAGGTAAATGCTTTTTTAGAAATATATGTAGAAAAAGACCAGATTTCATTGAGCTCCTTCATGCCTACTTTAACTAGTTATTGTGGTTTTCTACTAGCGGCTTTAACTATAACCGGAGCTTTCTATATTGGGCTGAGCAAAATACGACTTATTTAAAATTCAAATAGGAATTGCGCAAAACTCAGAAAAAGAAATCGTTCTGTGAAATTCTGTGTACTCTACAATAACTTACCGGGTCAATTGCCACTTCTTGGTCATTGAGCTTGAGGGTAATTCGTATTACTATTTATGGAGAGATATTACCTCTTTTTTTCTCCTTTCAAACAACTTGAAATGATTGAAGTTTTGCTATTTGGAATCGTCTTGGGTCTAATTCCTATTACTTTAGCTGGATTATTTGTAACTGCCTATTTACAATACAGGCGCGGCGATCAGTTGGACCTTTGATTAATTAATCTCACGTTTTTTGATTGACCTCCTTTTACTATCTGGGAGGTCAAATTGAAATGGCTGTTCAAGTTAGTTACGCTAGTTCCATCTAAGAAGAACGGACTCGCGCTCTGTAGGATTTGAACCTACGACATCAGGTTTTGGAGACCCACGTTCTACCGAACTGAACTAAGAGCGCTTTCTTATCAAAACAGATACGACTGGAAAGAAAAGGGTTGGATTCTTTTTGTAAGTTAAATACATCATGGATAGACGATACATAGGATCATAAGAATGAAAGATTATATTTGAAGAATGAAAAATTCTATTTGACTCGATTTCACCGAATTCCCCGTTACTGCTCTCTCGAGTAGTTATAGGTTAGGGATGACAGGATTTGAACCTGTGACATTTTGTACCCAAAACAAACGCGCTACCAAGCTGCGCTACATCCCTTCAATTCGGCTACAGTGTCATTGTAGAGAATTCCCGTCTTATTTTCCACATCGTTTTTTCGTCTATCGATTCTCTATATAGAATTTATCTGGCCATTTCGTCCTGTTGGTCTCAGTTCACATATAATATGTATTACAATACAATTCCTAAAAAAATTGGATACATTTCCAAAATGGAACGGAATCCGTCGGAAAATTCAATCACTTTTTGGGGGGAATGCTCGAGACGAAAAGGACGTTTTTATCTTATCATTTAGGAAAAATAGGGAAAGAGTTCGGGGATCATTGTACATGTCAATTTGAATTCGAAATTTTGCGGACAATTCTAGTACACTTCAAAGTGGTCGTTAACTACCTATGCATCTGATCATATAGGTATTATCATTATATAGTACAAAAAACGAAGGGAGTTTTCAATGCGAGATCTAAAAACATATCTTTCCGTGGCACCGGTACTAAGTGCGCTATGGCTCGCGTCTTTAGCAGGTCTATTGATAGAGATTAATCGTTTTTTCCCGGATGCGTTGACATTTCCCTTTTTTCATTCTAGTTAGTGACGTGGCAAGGACTAAAGAAGATTAGAACTACAAGGAAATATCTGTCATTACTCAAGCCCCCTCTATTTTTATGTTCTCTATTTCTCTTTTCTCTATTTTGTCTTATTTTTAGAATAAGAGAGGAAAGAGAAAGACGAAAAGTGGATTCAACGGCTGTGGGATTCGGATTAAAATGCGAATAATAAAAGAATAGGGGAATGAAAGTCGCCTATAAAATGTGGGTTTAGCGAAGAGTATTATACAAGATACTTAAACGAAATGGTGTACTGTGACTTGTTTGAAATATCGTTTCGCAATTTTTTGATCTTATTTGACGAGAGTGATTGTAGCAAAATTTTTCAGAATGGGAATGCAAGTTAGCAACTTCTACTTTTTCTTTCTTCGTCATTTCGCATCGACTCGTTGAGTAAATAAAAAATCCAAAGGAGGTTCATGGCCAAGGGTAAGGATATCCGAATAAGAGTTATTTTAGAATGTACTACTTGTGTTCGAAAGGGTGTTAATAAGGCATCAAAAGGCATTTCCAGATATATGACTCAAAAGAATCGCCACAATACGCCTAATCGATTGGAATTGAGAAAATTCTGTCGATATTGTTATAAACATACAATTCACGGGGAGATAACTAAATAGCTCGAACTGAGCACTTGCACCTTCCCGAGTAGGGGAAAATGCCACGCGCTAAGATAATTTGAATAGAAAGAAAAGACGATTGTTTTTCTGTATTCTAATTCCTTTTCTAGATCCAACCGAAATAGGATTTTCGGTTTAAAGAAATACATTAAACAAACCATGGATAAATCCCAGCGACCTTTTCTTAAATCCAAGCGACCTTTTCTTAAATCTAAGCGATCTCTTGGTAAGCGTTTGCCTCCGATCCAATCAGGGGATCGAATTGATTATAGAAACATGAGTTTAATTGGTCGATTTATTAGTGAGCAAGGAAAGATATTATCTAGACGAGTAAATAAATTGACCTTGAAACAACAACGATTAATGACTCGTGCTATCAAACAAGCTCGTATTTTATCTTCGCTACCTTTTATTACTAATGAGAAACCGGGGCAAAGAACTAAGCCGACCCCGAAAGTCCGAAAGAAATATAAGCCAGATCGAAAGAAATATAAGCCGACTCTAAAAGATATAAAGAAATAGAAGGTGACCAGGAGAGACAAAAAATAGGCTTACTTTTTTATTACATAAATGAAAATCCACACCCGAACTCAAATGCCGATTGATCTTTTGTGCAAAAATCCGACAATCCGCATCGGCTTTCCTTCTCGTTTCGTAAGACAAAAACAAATCAAATTCAAAAATCAAACTCCCAATTGTTGATTGAAAGCCTTGAGTCCGATTTTTTGATTCATTTTGACTCTAGTTTCCCGGAGATCATTCTCCGGGGAACTCCGTGTTAAATTACTCCGGCAGATTCTTTACAATTTGCGTTTTTTATGATTTCATTGGAAATTAGATACAGACATTTTTTATTTGCTATCGCTATTTGCGCAAGGATTTTACGATTAAGAAGCAACTGTCTCTTGTATAGATCATGGATTAATTTACTATAGTTATAGTATACCCACCCGTCACGAATTACTGAATTTATTCGAGTGATCCATAAACGACGAAAATTTCTTTTTTGCCCATTCCTATCCCGATGAGACGAAGCCAAAGCTCTTATGTCTTGTTGAGCCCTTAAAAGACCTCCCCGAAAACTTGCTATAAATGAACGTGCTTTGCTTCTACGCCTCCGAGCTATATATCCCCGTCTAGTTCTGGTCATTGAATATGCATAAATCAAACTTTGTTGAATAACTAATCTATTAGTAACCCAATCTGTTTTTCCAATGTATAAACTAAAAATTCCAATGGCTTTGGCTACGCTAACCTTCCCAACCACGATTTTTGATTTTTTCGAGACCTTTGTTTGGCTTCACAATTGAAAATTGGCTTCTACTAGGTATTACAAAAATTTGCAATTATAACGCAATAGTGGATTCCATCGTTTCTATGGTTACTTCTTAAACGGTGAGGTCTTCTCTATACACCGGAGCTTTTCCCTTCATTTAATGAATGCTATTGGGAACTTGTATAGTTCACATTCTTTAGCTCTACCCATAAATTATCCAGTAACTAGGTCTTCACAACGAGATCTACCTATACAGTAACGGTATTTAATTATGAGGGTTGGCTGGATAGCTGACCTTATTAGTCCGTTCTTGGAAGAAGGTGGCCGACTTTTTGAAATGGAAACCACGAGTTTCTCCGCTTAATGGATAAGCATTTGCTACCAATGGAGACTTCGGAACTTGCGGTGCTTGAATGTACACCACGGAAAACCATAAATTTCCTACACAATGAGAGGCATATGATCTCTTTTCGTTTTTTAGATCGTAACTAGAGTTCATTTTTTCCTTCCAGCCTATTCACCGATACTGAGCTTTGATACTGGAAATTTGTTCGCTTTCCTTTGTTCTAGCTCATGATCTTAACGAGTCGCACATACAACCTAGTACACGTTCCTCGACGTTGAGGGCATCTCTTAAGAGCGGGAGATTTTGTAACATGTCGGATTGGCTGTCTTATCTTTCTAATAAGTTGGTTAATAGTTGGCATGTTGAATCATACAGATAGAGCTAATTAGAGGGTTTAGATCCACCCTAACCAGATTATTCCGAGTCAGCTCGGTTTGGTCGGGTAATCTCAAATTGGAGATTTGCGCGAAATACAGGTTAGTATCCTTTCTGCTCTTTACGCTTTTTTTTACGCTCTGGAACCCCTACCGAATCAACAATTCCGTAAGCTTTGGCTTCTTCTGGTGACAGAAAAGCATCTCTTTCCATGTCTTCGTAGACCATCCAGAAAGGTTTGCCCGATTTTTGTACAAAAAAGTTTGCGATCTCTGCACGTAGTTTTAACACCAAATCCATGTCCATGATTACCTCTTCCAGGTAGCCTTGAATAAAAGTACTAGTAGGTTGGTGGATCATTACCCTGATGATATAACAAAAAAATCTTTTTCTATTGTGCATGATGAAGGGAAGATAAAAGAAAGAGAACAAAGAGTAAGAAAAAAGATAGAATTGAACAACCGTACAGGCATCTTTCTATGCATTGCATACGGCTCTAGAATAAAATGGATCAACGAAAGAGAAAAATAGGATTGATTAGACCCCGATCGGAAAATGATCAAATTGCCACCCTTCCTTTCCTGGGAGTTAAAAACTACTATGATGGCTCCGTTGCTTTCTATATTTTTTGTCTATGATTAAGCAATCCCAAAGTTGCTTTTTATTTGATTAAATCACTTAAGGAAAAAAGATTCTTTTTTCACAAGTTCAGAACAAAAATGTTAGTAAGACATCTGCTGGGTGAAAAAAAGTTTGTGACGCTGAACTGCACTGCCGATCGATAAGAACACATCGGAAATACCTTTTATCTCATACTACTCTCTCGATAAAAAATCTAATGCTTTGACAAAAACTTTTGTATATCGAATTCAAAGTGCCATGCTATTATTACTTTTTAATTCATATTTCCTATGGAAATTCATTTTTCATATGGCGAAGGCATAGTCATCTTTTTTCTTTCAAATAAAACCTCATTGGCGCCAAGCGTTAGGGAATGCTATACGTTTAGTCGGCGAGCCTCCGGCCAGGATAAAAGCTGCCATTGAAGCGGCTACTCCCAGACAGAATGTATGTACATCTGGTATGACAAAATTGATTGCATTATGAACAGCTATCCCATGCATTACTCCTCCACCCGTAGAGTTGATAAATAAAAATTGCTCTTGGGTAGAATCGTCGATATTCAGAAATATCATAAGACCTACAAGATGATTCGCCGTCTCGGCACTAAGCTCTTTGAATAAAAAAAGTGCTCGTTCTCGATAAAGTCGGTCGATTAGGTTCAAATTGTATTCTGTAGGAACCGTACAGGCACCGTTTAGCGCATACGGTTCAAAACCCTTTGCAAATAAATCAATGTGTATATTCCAATCCTCTTTCGGATTGCAGAGCATGCTCGGTACTGATTCCTTTCGTTAGAAAAAAGAATTCATTAAACGGATCAAATTCCCTTTTCATTGATGTATTTTTTCATCGCGGTTCAATCTAAATCACGATGTCATTTTCTTGTTCCAAACTGGGCTTCTTTTATCTTACTCTTTTTAGGTTTATACTCTACTCCGGGTAAAGATCTGCCCACCCTCGATTTGCACATATAGGACAAATACTCCCCTTACCACTTCTTTTTTCTCAATCCGTACCGTCCGGTAAATCTTTGAGGTCTTTATATATATTACTCGATTGATTAAGAGAACAGTTTTAAATCACTTCCATTGCCAAAGAGGATTTCTTTAGAAAAAGGAATCCCTTTCGAAGGAGTAATGGTAGATATATTACCAATTGGTTTTTTAAACGAAGTCTGGAGATTTCAATTTCTTAGTCCAACCGAGCCAGCCATAAATGATTGAAATTAATATATAGTAATTTGAATCCCCTTAAAAAAAGAATCTAATTGCACTTCGCGCTCCAAATTTTTGATGATCTGATTCATCGTTTTTGGGCGAAATAGAGGATCTCTTGATCGGGGAGAGAAGGGGGAAAGCCCTATGACCCAATAGATCTGCCAAGTCGCACTATAAGTCAACCCAAGTTGCTTCCTCGCCTTCTTCTTCTTCGTCGTCGTCGTCAGGAATATCACAAGGTAGTTTTGGTACACCAACAGGCATTAAATGAAAGAGAACATAAAAAAATATTTTACTTTAAATGTGAAAACGTAAGAAGGGGTTTATTGTTTTGAGCATATTGTTCTTTAATCAAAAATGCATACCGAAAGACCGAAGAATAAGATAAAGTTTTAAAACTGGGCCCTTGTAATCATGAACAAGAATGTGCACATTCATTTCTAGAATAGGCATCACGAGGCCCATTGCGTATTGGTAGTTATCGAGTATAGAATAAATCTGCTTCTCTTTTTTCCTACGACCGGAATTGTTCCATTATTCCTAATCTAATCAAAATATTAGGAAACCTTGCTCTGAACTAATTGCCCTCTCCTCGGGGGACGGAACATCAGCAGAGTGAAGTCGTGTCAATGCAATAAAGTTGCGCAGTGTCTTTTTTCTTTGATAAAGGGGTATTTTCATGGGTTTGCCTTGGTATCGTGTTCATACGATCGTATTGAATGATCCCGGCCGGTTGCTTGCTGTTCATATAATGCATACAGCTCTGGTTGCTGGTTGGGCCGGTTCGATGGCACTGTATGAATTAGCAGTTTTTGATCCTTCTGACCCCGTTCTGGATCCAATGTGGAGACAGGGTATGTTTGTCATACCCTTCATGACGCGTTTAGGAATAATCAAGTCATGGGGTGGCTGGGGTATCGGCGGGACGATAACATCTCCGGGTATTTGGAGTTACGAAGGTGTCGCTGGAGCGCATATTGTGTTTTCGGGCTTGTGCTTTTTAGCAGCTATCTGGCATTGGGTGTATTGGGATCTTGAAATATTTACTGATGAACGTACAGGAAAACCCTCGTTGGATTTGCCTAAGATCTTTGGAATTCATTTATTTCTCGCGGGGGTGGCTTGCTTTGGTTTTGGTGCATTTCATGTAACAGGCTTGTATGGTCCAGGAATATGGGTGTCCGATCCTTATGGACTAACTGGAAAAGTACAACCGGTAAATCCCGCGTGGGGTGTCGAAGGTTTCGATCCTTTTGTTCCGGGAGGAATAGCCTCTCATCATATTGCAGCTGGGACATTGGGCATATTAGCCGGCCTATTTCATCTTAGCGTCCGACCACCCCAACGTCTATACAAGGGATTGCGCATGGGTAATATTGAAACGGTCCTTTCCAGTAGTATTGCGGCTGTCTTTTTTGCAGCTTTTGTTGTTGCCGGAACTATGTGGTATGGTTCAGCAACTACCCCCATCGAATTGTTTGGACCGACTCGTTATCAATGGGATCAGGGGTACTTCCAACAAGAGATATATCGACGAATTAGTGCGGGGTTAGCCGAAAATCAAAGGTTATCAGAAGCTTGGTCTAAAATTCCTGAGAAATTGGCCTTTTATGATTACATCGGCAATAATCCGGCAAAAGGGGGATTATTCAGGGCGGGTTCAATGGATAACGGGGATGGAATAGCGGTTGGATGGTTAGGACATCCGATCTTTCGAGATAAAGAAGGTCGGGAACTTTTTGTACGTCGTATGCCCACTTTTTTTGAAACATTTCCCGTCGTTTTGGTAGATGGAACCGGGATTGTTCGAGCGGATGTTCCTTTTCGAAGAGCCGAATCCAAGTATAGTGTCGAACAAGTCGGCGTAACGGTTGAGTTCTATGGTGGCGAACTCAATGGAGTCACTTATAATGACCCTGCGACTGTGAAAAAATATGCTAGACGCGCGCAATTGGGGGAAATTTTTGAATTAGATCGTGCTACTTTAAAATCCGACGGTGTTTTTCGTAGTAGTCCAAGGGGTTGGTTTACTTTTGGACATGCTTCATTTGCTTTGCTCTTCTTCTTCGGCCACATTTGGCATGGTGCAAGAACCCTGTTCAGAGATGTTTTTGCTGGGATTGACCCAGATTTGGATGCTCAAGTAGAATTTGGAGCCTTCCAAAAACTTGGCGATCCAACTACAAGAAGACAGGTAGTTTGATCCACCCTTCTTTTGATGTGTTTCGAATCTTAGGATTTGTTCGTGATTTTGATAGAGGTAAAGCTTGCTTTGACTCCCCTTTTTTTGTCTCTTGTTCTTTCGGTAGCCGGCAGATCGTCTCCAATAACAGAAAGAAAAAACAAATAGGTATGGAAGCTATAATTGTAAATCACGATCGAATCTATGGAAGCATTGGTTTATACATTCCTCTTAGTTTCAACGCTAGGGATCATTTTTTTTGCCATCTTTTTTAGAGAACCACCTAAAGTTCCAACTAAAAAATGAAAGGCTTTTCATTATCTCTATTTCAATTGAAGTAATGAGCCTCTCAATGTTACGAGGCTCATTATTTCAACTAGTCCCCATGTTCCTCGAACGGATCTCTTAGTTGTTGAGAAGGTTGCCCAAAAGCGGTATATAAGGCATACCCAGTAAAACTGACAAGTAAACCAGATAGAAAGACGGCGACTAGGGTTGCTGTTTCCATTATTAGAGATTTTCAAGAACAGAAGGGATCTATGATAAGATCGTTTATTTACAACGGAAGAGTATACAAAGTCAACAGATCTCAATCACTATAATAGGATTTATGGTTACACAAACTGTTGAGAATGATTCTCGATCCGGTCCAAAACGAACGAATGTGGGCAGTTTATTAAAACCATTGAATTCGGAATATGGTAAAGTCGCTCCGGGGTGGGGAACGACCCCTTTGATGGGTGTCGCAATGGCCTTATTTGCGGTATTTCTATCTATTATTTTGGAGATTTATAATTCGTCCGTTTTATTGGATGGAATTTCAATGAATTAGCTAGATAAGAACTTCAACCTAGTTTTTCAATATCAAATGAATCCTTTAGAGCTCGGATTTTGTGTCTATTCTCGTTTGGTAGTTCGATCGTGGAATTTTGTTCTGTCTTTCTGGAATATGAGTGTGTGACTTGTTATAATTGATCCGATTGATCGGACAGAGAAGGGGTCTGTCATCTTCAGAGAGACGGTTCTACTCCGTCGGATATTTAGTTGCGTATCTGAAACACGGAATATAGCAAAGCGATTCCGAACTTTTTTAACTATGATTCATACTTAATATTCAGACCTCTCGGCTGGACCCTTTTGAAAGAATTCGAATTTCTAAATCGAAATTTCTTCTTTGAAACACCCATTTATCCTTACTTTGACTCAAAGCCAAAGGTTTCTTTGGATTTGCTTCAGTTTATCTATTCGGGAAATAAGTGATGATCCAATCATTCTTACTCAGGGAATCTTTCGGCTTAACTTCGTCTTTTTATTGAATCATCGTGGTTCTAGTATGCATCTGAGGTTGTACTCGCTTCATAGGGTCTTAACAAGATAATTCCTATTAAGAAATAAATCAAAAAATAACTAAAGAAAACAACTCAGAAAAAAAGTCCACCTTCCAACAAAAATAGGGAAGAGAGCAGTCAAGAGGCCCGTATCGATGAAGATAAAGCCAGCGGGGCCAACTTGAAATTTGGTATTATCACCACAAAAACGAGCTTTTGGATTTTTTCCTTCGGATCTTCAGAGAAGATTAAATCAGAAAGGAAAAAGTTGCAAACTGTCTACCCTTTCCCCTCCCACTCGTTTTTGGGTGTTTTTGCTTGAGCTGTACGAGATAAAAGTCTCCTATACGGTTCTTTGAGGGGGAATCGCACCTATCTCAATAAAGTCTATGATTGGTTTGAAGAACGTCTCGAGATTCAGGCAATTGCGGATGATATAACTAGTAAATATGTTCCTCCTCATGTCAACATATTTTATTGTCTAGGAGGAATTACACTAACTTGTTTTTTAGTCCAAGTGGCGACAGGATTTGCTATGACTTTTTACTATCGTCCGACCGTTACGGACGCTTTTGCTTCGGTTCAATACATAATGACAGAAGCAAATTTTGGTTGGTTAATCCGATCCGTTCATCGATGGTCGGCAAGTATGATGGTCCTAATGATGATTCTGCATGTATTTCGTGTGTATCTCACCGGTGGGTTTAAAAAACCTCGCGAATTAACGTGGGTTACCGGTGTGATTTTGGCTGTATTGACCGCATCTTTTGGCGTAACTGGTTATTCCTTACCTTGGGACCAAATTGGTTATTGGGCGGTGAAAATTGTAACAGGTGTACCTGAAGCTATTCCTGTAATAGGTTCACCTTTGGTCGAATTATTGCGCGGAAGTGCGAGTGTGGGACAATCCACTTTGACTCGTTTTTATAGTTTACACACTTTTGTATTGCCGCTTCTTACTGCCGTATTTATGTTAATGCACTTCCCAATGATACGTAAACAAGGTATTTCGGGTCCTTTATAGAGAAGTTCGATCATATAGTATAGTTGGAATCTATCATGGCTCGAGCGGGGAAGGAACGATAGTCGTTCATTGCTAAAATACAAGTATGGATTCTTGAAAAAAAAAATAAGACATGTATTTGGATATGTCCCTTGAACTACACAATATTTTTTTTGGCAGACATAGTTGAAGGAAATTTTCCAAAGAGAAAATGGATTATGGGAGTGTGTGACTTGCGCTATTGCTTGGTCTGTGCAGAGCTGTGTCTTTATCTATCTGCCGCATTGGCATTTACAACCTAATGTGTCTTGGTTCCAACCGCCATGTAAGTCCCCTACAGAAGATAGGCTGGTTCGTTTGACAAGAATCGTTTCTATGATCAGATCCGAATCATGTCCTACATGAAAAGGCTCCGTGAGATCTAGTTCACTTAACGTACGATTGAATAGTATGGAAATGCACGCATTTTCTCTGCATTGCCACGATCAATGATACTATCGGAGTGACCCAAAGGATCTAAAGAAG